AAAAACAAGGAGAACCAAAAAGCCAATATCCCACAAAGAGACCAACTAACCCACAAGAACTAACTCCCTCTCCCCCAACCAGGGGACACCAATACACTTAATATGTATATATATACGGTCCCCTATATCCTATACTCTCCTATCACCATAACTAACCCACAAGAACTAACTCCCTCTCCCCCAACCAGGGGACACCAATACACCAGATGCCTATCCTATACTCTCCTATCACCATAACTAACCCACAAGAACTAACTCCCTCTCCCCCAACCAGGGGACACCAATACACCAGATGCCTATCCTATACTCTCCTATCACCATAACTAACCCACAAGAACTAACTCCCTCTCCCCCAACCAGGGGACACCAATACACCAGATGCCTATCCTATACTCTCCTATCACCATAACTAACCCACAAGAACTAACTCCCTCTCCCCCAACCAGGGGACACCAATACACCAGATGCCTATCCTATACTCTCCTATCACCATAACTAACCCACAAGAACTAACTCCCTCTCCCCCAACCAGGGGACACCAATACACCAGATGCCTATCCTATACTCTCCTATCACCATAACTAACCCACAAGAACTAACTCCCTCTCCCCCAACCAGGGGACACCAATACACCAGATGCCTATCCTATACTCTCCTATCACCATAACTAACCCACAAGAACTAACTCCCTCTCCCCCAACCAGGGGACACCAATACACCAGATGCCTATCCTATACTCTCCTATCACCATAACTAACCCACAAGAACTAACTCCCTCTCCCCCAACCAGGGGACACCAATACACCAGATGCCTATCCTACAACATCTCTCATTAACGAACTGCATCGACTAAAAACTAGACCACCGACTTGGAAAGACGAAATACTAAACTATACTACCGAAGCAACAAAAAAACATTAATACATTATAGGCACATATATAATAAGTATGTCAACAAAAACAAAACACCATGCTTCCAAATTTCCACAAACAAAAATATCATAAGGGGGGAGTATTACAAAACTTAAATACCAAAGCAAACACAGCAGAACCAAAATAAAAAAAATACCCGAAAATACTATCGAATGATCAAAACAGACCCACCTCAATACGAAAAACTGATATGTAAAAACAACACCTAATCGACACCAAAAACAAAACAAACCACACTATAAGAAATAAGAAACAAGGAACAAATAAACCAACCCCAATACTACAAAACTAATAGAAAAAAAAGAACCACGAAACAATAATCAACGCCACACACCTAAACCCAAAAAAACATCCAATAAATAAACCTCCCAGCGATAAAAAGAAACAAAACAAATCTCACTAATAAAACCAAACCAACTATAAACCAAAGAAACATAACCCTCTCCCCCTCAAAGAACAGAACTCCAAACTCCCTCTCCCATCAAACATCAATACAACAACCAACCAAATAAACAACCAAACCCCTGAACCCCCAAAACAATCAAAGAACCAAACCACGAAACCCTAACAACCTCCAAACCCAACAAATCCCCCAAATAATTCAACACCCCCCCACAAAAAACCAAAGGGCAAACAACTAAAAAAAGACTAGAAACACCAAAACTCAAACCACCTACAGAACCAAGCAACAACAACACAAACCGAACAGAATAAACATAAGACAAAAAAAGAGAAAAAAAACATATAAAAACCAAACCAAACCCCCCCTCATATAACAACAAAGAAAAAAGAGAATGCTTAGAAAAAAAAACACCCAAAAACGGCAACCCACACAACGACAAAACTAAAAACCCCTGAACTAAAGGCAAAAAACGACCCCTATAACGACCTAAATAAACACCAACAGAACTCTGGCTAGAACCAGACTGACCCATCAAATCCCCGACACTCATAAATAAATAACACTTACACAAACCATGAGTAACCAACTGCAACAACGCCAAACACAAATCCCCACAAATAAAAAAGACAATACACCAAGAAATATTATTACAAGTAGACAAAGCAACAACCTTCTTCAAATCCATAAAAACAACAGCAGACAAGGCCGTTATAATAATCGTAAGAAAACAAAAAAAAACTAATCACAAATCCACCCAAAAACTACTTCAACAACCATACCGCAAAAAAAACCAAACCCCAGCAGCAACCAAAGTAGAAGAATGTACCAAAGACCTAACAGGAGTAGGAGCACGCATAGCTTCCAACAACCAAGAAATAAAAGGAAAACAAGCACTCTTAGTCATAACCACCAACAAGTAAAACAAAACGAAAACCAACCTAGAAAAATCCTCCCACCAACTGACCCACATCAACATACCAAACACAGAAACATCACCAAATCGAGAAGCAAAAAGAGTCACCAAAGAAGCCCGTAAACTACTCATTTTGGAATAAAACAAAATTAAAAAAAACCTAACCAAACCCAAATACTCCCAAAAAACCAAAGAAAACAACAAAGAAGAACTAAAAACCAAGATACCCATAACACCCAAAAACCAAACCATCAACGGAAACAACAAAACAGCTACAGACTCCCCACCAAAATAATGAAAACAATAAACCAAAGCCACAGAACCACAACAAAGCAACATAAAAAAACAACCAACCCCCACAGAATCAACCATAAACCCAAAGCTACCATAACTATCATAACCCAAAACTTTAAAACACCCCAACAATTCCCCAAAACCACCTAACCAAAAAACACACATTCCCAAAAATAAAAAACACAACAACACCTTTGATAGAAGCAAAAAACTCCAAATCTACGGCCGAAACGTAAACCCAAAAGGATATCAAACCACGCACAAGGGGACAAACCCCATATTTGATGCTTAAACCAACCCATATAATCTGGCACTCATGCAAACCCAGCGAGCATCATAAACAATATGAGAAGATGACTTCAAATCACTCAAGAAAACCATACACGCCCAGAGGACAAAATATGCCATAATATGATCCTAAACCAAACCCATAAAATCTGGCACTCCAGAACCTAGCCAGACGTAACCGCTACCTCAGAAGCTACAATCCCACGCACTAAACTTATACTAAACCAGCAACACAACTAAGGAAAAAATCCTCCCCTAGAACTAACCACAACATTAACACAAACCAAACCAACCATTCACTCTAAACAAAACAAACAATACGAAACACCCTCAAACGTAGGACAAAGATAATACCTACTATCACATAAAGAGGGGACTGAAAAAAAGGTGAAAGCAAAAACACACAGAAACCCAAAAAACAACACCAACCCATCAACACTAATACCCCTAAAATTAGGCAGAGGGTTAGGTATATGAATAGAAACAAATATAAACAACACATAAACACCACCTACATAAACTAAACAAAAAACCACCAAATATCAACTAAACCCTACAACCAAATAACCCAATCCAGAAATACTCAAAGCAGCCCCTATCAACAACAAACAATAAACCACAGGGTGAGAAACAAATGAAAACCCCAAAAGACAACTAAAGTAAACCCTAGCAAGTATAGCAGACAACATAAAACCAATCTATAAAAATCAAAGCACCAAGCAAATAAGACCAACCCTAACAGTTCTCATATTCACCAGGCATAACTACCTCAATTACAATAGGCATATATGCGTGACCAGCACCACACAACTCCGTACAATAACCCACATAAACACCTAAATGACCCGGACAATAAGAAACACAATTCAATCGTCCCGGAATCGCATCAGTCTTTATATTAAACTCTGGAACAGAAAAAGAATGAATAACATCCGAAGAAGTAACCATAAGCTGATAAAAACTACCCCGAACCATCCGAAGAGGCTTATCAACACCCATAACAAAATCTCTCATAACCGAATCAAACTCTTCACCCTCCCTCTCAACATCATAACTCCAATACCACTGACGACCAACAACCTTTATAATCTTACTTGGAATATCCAACATGTCATAAGATATACATTTCAAGTTGTAGTAACACAAAACAATAACACAACTCGACGGAATTACCGTCCAAAAAAACTCAACAACATCCCTCTCTTTTTTATGAGATGCCACAGTATTGGATCCAAACAACTGCCAAGCTAAAACAACAAAAACCCAAATAGGAATAAAAGAACAAATTAACAAGATATAAATTATCAAATCCATATAAAGTACTTTAGTAAAAACCATTATAGCCCGTAATATAAACTTACAAGACAACTAATACCGGGTTCCCCCAGCATTACCATGTTACGACTTACCACAGCTAACACCCTGGGTGACGGGCGGTGTGTACCCCAACTAAATCTCATTCGATAGGAAAACCTAACTACCATAAACAAACACCCTACCTACTTCCGAGTCCTAAATACGGCTGCCACAAATCACACAACAACAATTTTAACAAAGTAACGCATAAACCCCTCAATATTAGCAGCACATTGACCTGGCTTAAATAATAAAAGTATTACACTCAATGGCACTAACCACAAATATTAAACCGGATATACACTAACAAAACTAAAAGAGGTCAACTACTAAGTGGACTATCTATTACGATACACGTTCCCCCGGCAGAATCTCATCAGCTGCCAAATCCTTTTAGTTTATACTAAGGAAACAAACTTAAACCGCCTATACAAGGGTATCTAATCCTCTTTTATAAAAAACGAATTAAAATAACTAGAACATCATATCAACAAAAGGAAGATTATACTCAAACCTAAATCTTAGCTCCAAATACTTTACACCAACCGACCAGGAGAAGAAGCTAACAGAATAACCGCGGATGCTGGCACTGAGTATCCACCACTCCATTCAAGAACAGCCCAATCAAGGTTACCCTCAACATAAAGCTCTAACTACTAAGAAAAACGCAACTACTCAAACTGCATCAAACCACCAAAACCTTCTTATGTAAACCTGCTCTTGACCCTCCCACAACCAGGATTAAATAGATATAAAGCGAGGGCACTAAAACACCTATAATACCTTTGCAAAGTAACACGCCTACAGGCGTCACGCTCATAACCTAAAGCACAAACAATCCTTTCGTAGTAATCCGCACCACCAATAGATAAGAACCGACCTGGCTCACACCGGTCTTAACTCAACTCATGAGGGAAACTATGGTCGAACAGACCCAACAAAGAAACTCCTACACCCCCTTATTTTTCCCCAAGTCAACATCGAGATAGCAATAAAATAAATCGATCCGACCTCTCCTTATTTTTTACCTAGTTATCCCCGAGGTAACTTAAACCTTCTATCCTTTAGGATCAAAAATCACATAAAACATAACATTTTGCCCCAAACAAATAACACAATATAAAGATCTCGGGGTCTTTCCGTCTTATTAACAAACCGAGGGATCTGCACCCCAACTCCAATTTCAGCCCAAGCCCAAATCTAGCCAAATTCCCAAGTCAAACCCTTCAAACAATCCTCCAATTATGAGGCAACTAATTATGCTACCTTAGCACAGTCAAAATACTGCGGCCATTTACAAAGCACTGGGCAGGCACTACTATCCATAAATCCAAATAGAAATGTTTTTAATAAACAGACCGAGAACAGCCGAGAAAAAACAAGACCAATCACAACACCTACTTATTCTACCATTATCCAACCATATTAACCAAAAGTAGACCCACATAAACCACATAAAAACTACAAACAATGAATCATAACACACACATAAAACAAAGAGAACTCTAATCCCTGTAATAAAAAACACACAACCTAGATCTTACCCACGATCTGATATCATAACCAAACCGCAATATAACAACAAAATCTACTCAAAATCAGATATCAGGTACTCCGAATCACTTATCACAACCTCAGCTAAGCTCTACAGAAAGTTACTCACTACCAAACAACTCCAAGCAAGCAAAACAAAAATCAGTACCCTTCGGAAACAATTATCCAAACAAAAATCAATAAATCATGATGCAAAAGGTAACACAAACAACGAAACCCAAATAAAACCAACCTCACAGCAAACCAAACCGTGGAGGGCAGCAAAAACCACCCCTGCTTTACAAAAACAGGATTCTCAAAATACTTAAACTAACCCTCCCCACAAACAAAACCAACAAAACTAAAAAACTCAACGACCCGCACCATTCATATAACTATTATGCTGAGGGCCAGGTAAAGTAATAACATTCAACACTAACGAACTGTTACCTCAAGACGAAACAACACGATTACCGACAACAAAAGACTCCCACAAAACAAACAAAAACAAAAAAGCACTACCAGCAGAAATAAAAGCACCTACTCTAGAAACAACACTAAGCCAATAAAAATCAGGATCATAAACACAAACACGACGCGGCAAACCACACATACCAAGATAATGCATAGGGAAAAAACACATATTAAACCCAACCATGGAAACAAACCAATGCCCCTGCAACATAAAAAGATTCAACCTGTAACCCGTAACAATAGGCCACCACCAAATAAAAGAGATAACAACACTACTATAAGAACCTAAAGAAAGAACATAATGAAAATGAGCAACCACAAACCACGTATCATGAAGCAACGTATCCAAAAGAGAAGCAGAAAGCATAATACCAGTAACCCCACCAATAGTAAACAAAACAACAAAACCAACAATCCATCATACAACAGGATCCCAAATACGAACAGAACTACCACCCCCCAACATTATTAATCAAGAGAAAACCTTAATCCCAGTAGGAATACCAATAACCATAGTAACAGAACTAAAAAAAACAGCAGTATGTACATCCAAACCCACCATAAACATATGATGAGCCCAAACAACACTACCCAAACATACTATAGCAGCCATAGCCAAAATAAGACCATAATAACCAAATAAAGAATCATTATTAGTCAAAGTCATACAAATATGGCTAATAACCCCAAACCCAGGCAAAATTAAAACATAAACCTCCGGATGACCAAAAAACCAAAACAAATGCTGAAATAAGACAGGATCGCCACCCCCCATAGGATCAAAAAAAGCAGAACTAAATTTACGATCAAACAACAACATAGTAATAGCAGCAGCTAAAACCGGCAAAGACAACAACAACAAAATAGAAGTAAACAAATAAGCCCAAACTAAAATACTATGACGACCAGTACCCTCGCCCAACATAACCTCCAAAATAGTACAAATAAATTTAATAGAACCCAAAAGACTAGAAACACCAGCCAAATGAAGAGAAAACATTAAAAAATCAACCCCCCAACCAGAATAATCCAAACTAGAAAGAGGGGGATAAAAAGTCCAACCAACACCCATACCCCCCATCAAACCAAACGACAAACAAACACAAGCAGGAAGCAACAACCAAGCACTCAAAGCATTTAAACGAGGCAAATTCAAATCAGGAATACCCAAAAGCAAAGGCAATAAATAATTACCAAACCCCCCAATCAACACAGGCATTAAAAAGAAAAAAATCATAATAACACCATGCCCCGTCACAACATAATTATAAACCTCAGGAGACACCAAATTAAAATAAGGATCCAAATAATTCAAACGAACCAAAATACTCAAAGAAAGACCAAAAAATCCACCCCAAAGACCAATCAACATATAAATCAAACCAACACGCTTATGATCTAACGTAAACAATCAACTAATATAATTCACAGACAGTAATCGACCAAAGCCACCTCCTATTTTGAAAACAGACAGTCAAAACTAACCTAGATCACTAACAACAAAAGAGAATCGAGCCAAAAGCCCAAATCATCGTTAGCAGCGACAACCAAAAAATCCTCTAAACTAATAAGTTCAACGAACATAACCACGACGAACCTCCACAAAAAAGCCAACCCCTAACAAAAACAAAAACACCAAATAACCAAAAAATTTCTTATATAACACGCCTTGCAAAGGCATTTTCAACAACAAAGAAACCTCAAGGTCAAAAACAACAAAAAACACCAAAAGAATAAAATAAGTATAGCTAAAATAATTCTCAGTGACCCGCTGAGACAAAAACCCGCATTCAAATGAACTAACCCAAGAACGCTCACCAGAAAAAACTCCCAAATCCAAATTCCAAAAAAAAGCATGAAACACCAATACCAAAAAAAAAACCAAAAAAAACAACAACCCCAAAACGGCAAAAAACAACATCCTGAAGAATCAAAAACAGATATCCTAGAAGTAAGAATTCCAAACTTTAACCTTAAGCTACCCCCAGAAATACCGACGAAGAAAAATCTCACCATTACTATATCACAGTAACCTGCTAACGCAGCCCTACCGGCCAGCCAACTCATAAACCGAGACCTCTAACCCCCAAAGCTAGAATTCTTTAATTAAACTACTAAACTGAAACATACACGTTCACGGGTAAACATACCATCTCAAAGTTAACAGCCTAACGATTTTAACAAAAATAATCTACGCGGACCAAAAACCAACTAAATAACACAAAAAAAAGAAAACACCAACACTAAAAGAGCATAACGCCACATAAAAGTAACAAAATAATCATACCGCACACGAGGCAAAGTAGCACGAGCTCAAACAAAAAACATAACATGAAACAAAGACAAACCCAGAACAAATTCACCACCCCAAAACAAAAGAGAAGAAAGCCAAGAAAAAACTACCATAACCAAATACTCACAAGCAAACAAACAAGTAAACGGAACATTACAATACTCCGTATTCAAACCACTAACCAACTCCCTCTCCGCCTCAGCATAATCCAAGGGAGTACGATTACATTCACACAATATACCAACCAACCACAAACCATAAACCACAGGAACAACCAACCACATACCACCAAAAACCCTAAATAACCTAGAAGCACCATAACTCCCCCAAACCAAAGCAACTAAAACGACAATACACATAAAACAAGCCTCAAAACTAACCGACCCAAAAGCAGAACGAACACAACTCACCAAAGCAAACTTATTATAACAACCCCAACCAACACTCAACAAACTATAACCAGTCATACTCGTAACAACTAAAAACCACAACATAAATTTAACACCACTAACACCTCCAAACCTAAGAAAAAACAACAAACAATAACCACAAGCCAACAAAACCAACAAATAAACACCCCACCAAGACAACCAACTACGATTCTGAAAAAACACAAACTTAAACTTTATAACCAACTTCATTAAATCAGCAAAACTCTGCAACAGACCCCACAAACCAACCTTATTAGGACCCTTACGAATTTGCATATAACCCAACACCTTACGCTCACCAAGTATAAAAAAGGCAACAAAAACCATAATTATAACAAAAGCAAAAAACCTCCTAAACCCCAAATAAAGAAATTTCAAAAACAAAACCACCTACTCATTCCGTAAAAACATACTCCACCGCTACGACAAAACGACATCCTAAAATAGACTAGAAACGACCACAACGATAAGAGAAACCTCCACCGAACGCTCGCAGAGCACACATCTTAAATTAAACTATACCGTCCCAGCCCCCCAAATTGACAACAGAAAAAGCTCTCCCCCTATGTGTAAAACAGGAATTCTAAAATTAAACTAAATTGCCCAAAACTAAACAACGGATAAACCACCAAAAACACTCTTAGGTAAATCAAAACTCATAACAAACTTTAACAAATAACACTGCTCAGAAACCCTATAAACAACTCAAGAAACTAATACAGCAAACCAACAACAAAAAATACCAGACACCATAACTAACTTATAGAAAATAGAGAAAGAAACAGGAATAGACAACAAAAGAAAACAAAAAAAGAAATAACCCAAAACACTACCAAACCAAGACTCACTACAACAACTTAAAAACCCAATAACAAAAGAACCCCACAAACAATAAACAAAAAACACTAAAAATAAGACATCTGAAGACAAAACAAAAGACATAGCAACCAAAGCAGCACTAGAAGATAACATCATATGACACCAACAATAAAACCAACTGTAAGTATAAAATCAAAAGAGAACAGACAAACCTAAAAACCTCAAACAACACAAAATATTAACCAAAAAACAACCTCCCCTAGCCAAAAAAAGGGGCAAAAAAAAAATCGGAGCCTTCAAGAAAGTAGACAACGACCAAACAACCAACCAATTAGAACTCAAACTCACATTATACACCCAACCCCATAACGGGAAAAGACCAAACTTAAGCAACAACCCTATGATAAGCATAAACAACAAACTCCTACTCATAATACCACACAAAACTAAAGAAGAAGACACCCTAGAAGCAATAATATATTTAAACAAACCAGACAAACACCAAGGATTACCAAACAAAAAAAATAAAGGCACTACCGATAAAGTAGACAACTCCAAGAACAACCAAAAAAGAGAAAGATTCCCCACAGAAAAAACCAACATACTAAAAACTACCAAACCTAAACCCCCAAACCTAGCTATAACTACCCCACGCATATACTACCAAATCTAATGATCCTCCGAAAAAGAAAGAATATTGCAAACAATAAATCAATGCACCAACGCAACAAAAACTTCATAAAAAAACAAAACAACAAGAAAAATAAAAATACCAAAACCATACTTCAACCCCAGCACACCTATAGCAACACCCCCCAACGAACCTATAGTCAAATTAACAAAAGGACGAATAAGCAAAACAACCGGACGAACAATATAACTCAAAGTCTCAGCCAAACACACAAACGGAGCAATCCACAAAGGAGTCCCCAAAGGAACAAAACCACTAAAAAACCTAAACAACCCAACATCTACCAACCGACCCAAAAACAAAGCCAAAAATAGAGGAGCTACCATAAAAACCAAAAAAAGACCAAATCCCATCAACCCATACAAGTATGGTAAACGAAGATAAAGAAAACAACATAATAAAAAAAAGAGACACAACCGATATAAATAATCACCTCAACCCCCAAACACAAACCCTACCACAAACCCATAAAATACCCCCAACCGAGAAACAAACATAAGAAGAGACAGAGTTGTATTATATGAACATGAACCACACAGTTTAAATCCTTAACTTACTCCTCTAAGCCTTCCCACCACCACATATGTAACTTCAGCTCTTCAAACTAACGCTTTAATCTATAAGCTAGGAAGGACACCCAACACCCTTGTAGCCAACTACCAAATTACCTCCATGACCAAAACATAACATGCATACAACACACCAGACTACAACTACAACACAACAAACACGATATAACACCAAACCGCCATAAACACCACACCTCCAACATATCTCACAACATACCCCCGATCAAACCCAATAGTACAATGACGACACAACAAACACCCTAATAAAAAAACAGGAACCAAGCCCCCAATAAACAAGTACACACAAAACAACAAAGAATAAAACAACCAATTAAACCCTATCTCAGACAAAATAACCACCTCAGAGAAAAATTTAACAGTCGGAGGAATTGAAGCCACACTACATACACACATAACCAACACACATCGAACCACTAAACTACCAGAAACAGCAGACTTCAATAACAACCAATTACGTCTACCAGAAACCTCGTAAAGAAACCACAAAAGCATAAAAGTGACACCGGCAGACAACCCATGACCCAAAGAATAAACCAAAGACAAGGAAACCTCATCAAACCAACAAAACCTAAAACAAACCGAAACTACGACAATATGAGCCAACCTAAAAAAAGCCAACCAACGCTTACCATCCAATTCCCGAGAAGCACTAAAGAAAAACAACACAGCAAAAACCAAAGACAACCCAACATACCAATACCTAAAAACAAAATCTGACAAAACAAAATAGCAAAAACGAAGAACCCCCAACAAACCCAACTTCATCACATACCCTCTTAAAAGCATAGATACCGGACTACTAGCCTCAGCATGTACTATAGGTAACCACACATGAAAAGGAGGAAGCGGAATCTTAGTAATAAACATCACAGCCAATACAATAAAAACACCAAACCCTACAGAACTATCCCTCCAAGACTGAATCCCATAACTGCCCATAATACCACCAAGATAAAGTACACAAAGAAGCATAGGTAAACTACTAAAAACAACATAACCCAACAAGTACCAAGAAGCAACAAAACGTTCAGAATAAGGAGACTCAGAAATCAACAAAAACAACAAAGGAAGTATAGACATCTCATAAAAACATCAGAACCAAATACCTTTCACACAACAATAACACAACAAAGACGAAACCAAACTAAACGATAACATAATCTTTGAACCCATCCTAAGCTCCCCCAACACAAAAAACAACGAAACACCCAAAAACAAAGATAATAAACAAAAATAAAACCTAACAGAATCAAAAACAAAAACACCAAACTCAACAGAATATAAACCTAACAACCACAAACCAACACCAGATAATAACAACAAACCCTTAAATAAGACTAAAACAACCACACCTAAACACCAACAGTACCAATCAAACTTCTGAAATCCCACAAACGAGTTAAAACAACCAATCCCAAAGTAACCTCAATAGTAAAAATCACCATCAAAGCAATAAAAACAATACGAAACTCCTCCCATTGACCAACAAGACAAACAAACAACAACAATACATTAAGATTCTCAACAACAATCAAACAATTCAACAAACGACCCAACGACAAAAAAAACCCAAAGATAATAACCAAAACACCAACATACAAAACTCTAACCAAACCCCCAATCACAAACAAAACTAAAACCCCCCTCAACGAGGAAACCCCACAGAATTAGGGACCAACCACAATCCCTTAAACATAACCAACCACAAAACAATCAACAAACTAGCAACCTTACTTATAAAAACAAAAGGAGGCTCCGGATGGCAAGCCCCCAAATAAGTCAACAACACAAAACAAGAAACACCACACCAAAAAATATATTGACGCCCCACACTATAAGTACAAGCCTTATTTAAAGTAGGCAACCACAACAAAAACAAAAACACCAAGACCAAAACCAAACCCCCAACCTTAGACTCAACAGACCGTAACATCGCATAAAAAGACAAAAAATACCACTCTGGCTTTATAGAAGCCGGAGTAACCATAGGATCCGCCTGAATATAACTCTCCACATCTAAAACCAAATCAGGAAACACCAACATACATAATCCAAAAAGAAACAACAAACACATTAACATAAACCCATCCTTACCAGTAAAAAACGAATGAAAAAAAACCACATCACCATAACCCCCAGAAACAAACAAAGGATTATTAGAACCACTCTTATGCAAATAGAACAAATGAATAACACTAAATCCTAAAATAACAAAAGCCAAACACACATGCGCCGAAAAAACACGAACCAACATAGTATTAGTAACAGAAAACCCACCAACAACATACTCATACAAAACACTACCAACAAAAGGAACACTCTGCAAAATAGAAGTCAAAACAGTAGCAGCCCAAAAAGACATTTGATGCCAAGGCAAAATATACCCCAAAAAAGCTTCAACCATCATTAACAAATAAAGAACAAACCCCACATTCCAAACCCCCAACTTACTATAACTCGAATAATACAGAGCACGACCCATATGAACAAAAAACAACAAAAATATAAAAGTAACCCCCCAAATATGAACATAACGAACCAACCACAAAAATAATCCCTCAGAAGTAAAATCCAAAACACAACCAAACCTCAATAACCTATCTGCCACATACAACAAAGACAACACAACCCCAGACAACACCTGAACAACAAGAAACCTTCTAATCATAAAACCACCACACCAAAAATAACTCAAAGATATATTAGTAGGCAAATCAACAACATTTCCTCGCATAACAGCCAACATCTTCCCCCGCTCAACAGAATTCTCCGACACCACAAACCGACGATTTTAAACTAACCTACAGAAGAAACCAAACTAGGAAAGATATATTATCAAATAGACAAACAACCAAATATAATCCACAAAATGTCAATATCAAACAACAAAATCCACATTAGATCCAGGAACAACATCACCAAAGAAATAAAGAAAACACAAAGCAATAAGCCCCCCTAATACATGCAAAAAATGCAACCCAACCGTACTAAAACAAACAGACCCATAAACACAAAAAGTAAAATCACAATCACAATCATAAAACTCAAACATCTGCAAAACCAAAAAACCAAAACCCAAAATTATAGTCAGCAACAAAAAAAAACGACCATAATAAGAACCCAAATAATGATGATACGTAGTAACAGTAACAGAAGAACCAGTCAAAATAAAACAACCTAATAAAGGAAGCTCCAAAGGACTAGACAAAGGAGACAAATCATCCTCTACAGTAATAACACACAAACAAAAAAGAGTACCAAAAACAACCACCTCCCTAAGAATAAACACCCAAAAAGCTGTAGCATAATGCTTAACAGTACAAAGAGACTCCTTAATTAACCAAATTAAAGAAACAAAAACCACAAACAAAAAAATTCACAAACCAGCTAACTTCCATAAAAATACACTAACTATACCAACCATTAACACCCAAGCTTTATATATAGGCAACCAACTCAT